CCTAATCTCAAAAAGAGATAAAAAAATGGGCGATTATGTGATTAGTTGGTATACAAAATAGAATATAGAATTCGGTTGAATCAAAATAATTTATTTTATTAAAGTTCTATTTCTGTCAGAGGGCAATATGAATGTTCTATCATCTTCCATCACCACACTAAAAGTTTTATACGATATATCCGGTGTGGAAGTAGGCCAACATCTCTATTGGCAAATAGGGGGGTTACAAGTCCATGCCCAAGTACTTATTACTTCTTGGGTTGTAATTGCTATCTTATTAGGTTCTGCCACTCTAGCTGTTCGGAATCCACAAACCATTCCGACTGATGGTCAGAATTTCTTCGAATATGTTCTTGAATTCATTCGCGACGTGAGCAAAACTCAGATTGGAGAAGAATACGTTACTTGGGTTCCCTTTATTGGAACGCTCTTTCTATTTATATTTGTTTCTAATTGGTCAGGGGCTCTTTTACCTTGGAAAATCATAGAGTTACCTCATGGGGAGTTAGCCGCACCCACAAATGATATAAATACTACGGTTGCTTTAGCTTTACTCACGTCATTGGCATATTTTTATGCGGGTCTTAGTAAAAAAGGATTAGGTTATTTCGGTAAATACATTCAACCAACCCCAATCCTTTTACCCATTAACATCTTAGAAGATTTCACAAAACCTTTATCACTTAGTTTTAGACTTTTCGGGAATATATTAGCTGATGAATTAGTAGTTGTTGTTCTTGTTTCTTTAGTACCTTTAGTAGTTCCTATACCGGTTATGTTTCTTGGGTTATTTACAAGTGGTATTCAAGCTCTTATTTTTGCAACTTTAGCTGCGGCTTATATAGGAGAATCTATGGAGGGTCATCATTGACTAGTTTTGAACTATGTTTTTGCTTAGCTTAGCCCAACTATGCCTGTCTCAAGAACTATACTTAAGAAAAATAAACATCCAAAGTATGGTATATTACGAGCTAGAATCTAGAGTAATAGCAAATAAAGATTATGATATGAGCGAATTGTTGGAAAAATGGGAAAAAGATCTTTTTCCCATTTTTCTGGTTTGGCCCTTTTATCTTTTATACCATACCTTCCTCAATTAATATTCTAGATTGTTCAGCCAATTTCAATAGTAAATCTAAATATTAATGATTTAGATTTTCGATGTTGTATCCCATGTGCTGAGAACTAAAAGGAATAAAAAGGTTTACAAAAACTTAGAGTCCTAAAAAAGTTTTTGTTAGGAGAGGGGGTCAATTAGATATATGGAATCTAATGGCTATAAGCGAACTTTTGTGGATGTTTCAAAGAAAATTTATAGAATCCGATTGAATCTAAGATACTAATCATTGGTTTACATTATGTAACAAAGGCATGTATATGTGATAATTGACTAGTTATATATGAACTCGAGATATATATAATTTGCCCTACTCCGAACCTGGCTTTCAAATAGAAGTCTTTTCCTTTCGTCTGGTCTATGGCTGTGAATTGAATGAATAAGGAGATTAAATTGAAATAAAGAAAAATAACGACGAACTCAAAGAATGATTCGGAACAAAAAAAAAATAGAACAAGTAAAGTAATATAAATTCACAAAGATAAAGACTTCGTGGAGGATAGGAACTCCAAAAGAGATGTTGGGGTAGTTCGGATGATTCAATAATATTAGTCCGGAGTTTTTAGTTTGTTTTGAATGAATCGGAATAGTTAAGTTCTAATTCTTGATTGTATCATTAACCATTTTTTTTCTTTTTTGCGAGGAACTTATCATGAATCCATTGATTTCTGCCGCTTCCGTTATTGCTGCTGGATTGGCCGTAGGGCTTGCTTCTATTGGACCTGGAGTTGGTCAAGGTACTGCTGCGGGTCAAGCTGTAGAAGGTATTGCGAGACAGCCCGAGGCGGAGGGAAAAATACGAGGTACTTTATTACTTAGTCTAGCTTTTATGGAAGCTTTAACAATTTATGGGCTGGTTGTAGCATTAGCGCTTTTATTTGCGAATCCTTTTGTTTAGGTTAACCTAAAAAAGACTATAAGTATTTTTTTTTACTTTGACTTGCCTTTTAAAATTATAGCAAGATTTCACTCCTACAATTATTCGTTGAGACAATAACTCTGGGAAGGACTGATGTGAGATTTGAGATATAGCCTGATACCTAATTCTAATTAAGTATCATTCTTATTGGGAATTTCAATTGAAAAAAAAAAAGAGGGCGGGACGTGATACAAAAAGAACTCTGTTCTTTTTTTTTAGTCTATCTATAAGGGGAGATCATATGAAAAATGTAACTGATTCTTTCCTTTCCTTGGGGCACTGGCCATCCGCCGGGAGTTTAAGATTTAATACCGATATTTTAGCAACAAATCTAATAAATCTAAGTGTAGTGCTCGGTGTATTGATCTTTTTTGGAAAGGGAGTGTGTGCGAGTTGTTTATTTCAAAAATAGGCTGGATCCAACCAGATGCACTTTGTTCGTTTTTGTTCGTTAGAACTAAGAA